TTTTCTTAATAATGAGAAACAATTTGAAAGAACCGAGTCGACCACTAGAACTTCTAGTCTTAGAGCCAGAAAAAGATAGGTTTACTCTTTCTTCACTTGAATTCAACTTCCCATTCGAACTCAAACGCGGATTTATATTTTGTTGGAAAAATACAAGAATCCGGATTTAATTCTCGTGTCGTAAGAAAAAAATAATAATCTGGGAAGAAGCAATCTTTTTATTGAACGTGTTGATTCATATTTATTTTGACTACTTTCTCATATTTTATCATATTCTATTCATTTTTATTCGACCTTCCCGGAGTTCATTCTCCGGGCAACTCCGTTTAACCGGTGGATTCCTTCCAACCTACTTCTTTTATGATCTCATTGGAAATCATATAAAGACAATTCCTATTTGATATAGCTATTTGTGCAAGTATTTTACGATTAAGAAGCAACTGTCTCTTGTACAGATCGTTTATTAATCTACTATAACTATAGCATACCCCCCTTTCACGAATTGCTGCATTTATTCGAGTGATCCACAAACGACGAAAATTTATTTTTTGCCTATCCCTATCCCGATGAGCCGAAACCAAAGCTCTTATTTTTTGTTGAGTAATAGTTCGAGTAAGTCTTGAATGAGCCCCCCGAAAGCTTGATGCAAATAAACGAATTTTTGTTCTACGTCTCCGAGCGATATATCCCCGTCTAATTCTGGTCATTGAATAAATGAAACTTTAACGAATAACTAATAGATTTCCTTTCTTTCAGTTATTCTTTTGCCCCTTTACTAGTATATTAATAACAAAACGGATTTTTCCAATGTATAAACTAAAAATTCCAATGGCTTTGGCTACTATAACCTTCCCAACCACGATTTTTTATTTTTTCTAGGCATTTCACCTCGAAATACGAACTTGTACTATACTAGGTATTAAAAAAAAAATAGCAATGATAAAGAAATAGTGGATTTCATCGTTTCTATGGTTACTTCTTAAACGGTGAGGTCTTCTCTATACACCGGAGCCTTTACTTCATTTAATCAATGTTATTGCTAACTTGTATAGTTCACATTCTTCGGCTCTACCCATGAATTATCCAGTAATAGGTCTTTCACAACGAGCTCTACCTATACAGTAACGGTATTTAATTATGAAGGTTGGCTGGGTAGCTGACCCTGTTAGTCCGTTCTTGCAAGAGGGGTCTATGTTAACTAATATTTCCTCCGCTTAATGGATAACCATTTGCTACCAATGGAGAATTGCTTCTCATCTTGAATTGAGGTGAGTGGATTTACACCAATAGAAACCATAAATTTCATACACAATAAAAGGGATATGATCCATTTTCTTATTTTTAGATAGGAAATGTAGTTCGTTTTTCCGTTCTATCCTATTTGATCATTGATATTCGAACATTGTTCTCTTTCCTTTGTTCTAGTTCATGATCTGAACGAGTCGCACATACACCCTAGTACATGTTCCTCGACGCTGAGGGCATCCCCGAAGCGCGGGGGATTTTGTGACATTTCTAATTGGCTGTCTTGTATTTCTAATAAGTTGTTTAATAGTTGGCATGTTGAATCATATACATAATGGGCTGGTTTAGATCGATCCTAACCGGATGATTATGAATTACTTTTATTCCATAGAATAGTAAATAAAAGTCATAGAATATTAAACTCGGCAGGAGTAATTTCAAATCACGAATTGACGCGAAATCCAGGCTATTGTCATTCAACAGCTACAAGATCAACAATTCCATAAGCTTGGGCCTCTGTTGCTGACATAAAAACATCTCTTTCCATGTCTTCGGATACAACCCATAAGGGTTTGCCCGTTCTTTGTACATAAACCCTTGTCAGGGTTTCACGTAGTTTCAGCAGTTCTCCCACTTCCAGGATGAATTCTCCCGTTGCTACTTCAGAAAAAGAACCAGCAGGTTGATGGATCATTACCCTGATGATATAAGATAATAAAAGGTTTCTCTATTTCGCATGATGAGGGGAAGATAAAAGAAAGATAAAAGAATAACAAGAAAAAAAGATAGAATCGAACAACCGTACGGGCATCTTTTATGCATTGCATACGGCTCTACAATAAAATTGACCCTTACCTTCCATCAAAGAAAGAAAAAAATAGGATCGATCAGACCCCGATAGGTAAATGATCAACTTACCACCCTTCCTTTCGGAGGAATTCAAAAATACTATGATGGCTCCGTTGCTTTATATATTTATTATATTTTTTTGTCTGTGATTTGTCTGTGATTCAGCAATCCCAAAGTTGCTTTTTTATTTGATCAAATAAACTAAGGAAAAAAGAATCTTGTTTTTTTTTTTTCGCTCTATAAATATTGTTAAGAGACCTCTGGTGTGAAAAAAAGTTTGTGACGCTGAACTGGACTTCCGATAATAAAATTGGAAATACCTTTTTCTCATATTACTCTCTCGATACATAATCTAATGTTTTGAAAACAAAATTTCTTATATCGAATTCAAAGTGCCATGCTATTA